TATGACTGGCATAATATCTACGATTGGATTCAAAAAAGCATAGGCCTCGGGCAATTTGCCGAAGAAAAAACTACTCGAATAAAGGGTCGAATTAAGACAGATACCGATCAAACTAAAGGTATTAAGCATAACAGACTTTTTGTTCTTGGAGATAATTGCATTTTGATTGAGTTATTTATATAAGGAAAAGGAAAGTAAGTTATAAGGAAAAGGAAAGTAAGTAAGGTAAACAAAAAATCCTTCTTTTTCTTTGAACCCACCCAATCAAAAATCCTCCTTTGAGAAAAGGAGAATCGAAAAAATAATATTTTCATACAATATCTTAATTGAATTATATGTAATGATCAATAAATTAAGTTGAATTCTATATCTACACATACCAAAAACATAGAAAAATCCGAATACCAATCTAATCGATTCTATAGATATTTGGGCTAGAGTTGACAAACAAACAAAACCAGCAATATACTTTATTAGTATCGCATAGAAATCTAAATGGGGCGTGGCCAAGTGGTAAGGCAACGGGTTTTGGTCCCGCTATTCGGAGGTTCGAATCCTTCCGTCCCAGAACATATATATTCTCTGACAATATAGATTGCTTTTTTAACAATGTTCTGTTTAAAATCGAAATGTTAGCTGGAATGTGATTGTTGTTTCTGATTTTTTTCTTCGATGAATCGTTTTTTTTTTTTTTCAAAAACTGAATCGAGATACGAAAGAATCCATATTCCCTATCTCATATTCTCTACCCCCTAAATTAGCCTAATTAGATTCAATTTTCTTTTTTGTGGATTTCTTGACTTTTCGCCAAGAAGGGGTTTTTGGTACTAATTCAATTCACTAAGTCTCTTAATTCTTAATCAATGAGGTAGGCTAAAATAGAAAAAAGGAGCAAAAACTGGACTTAATCTGGGCTTGTTTGGCTTTGTGCCCAGCCAGCTCGCATTTCGTAAAAAAAAAAAAAGACTTATCTTTTTTCCTAAGATGATCAAAAGTTATTTTTAACTATCAAATTTTCTTGGAATAATGATGTCGAGAGGGGAACTTTCGAAATTGATTCGAAATTTCGAAAGAGAAATAGTTTAAATCATTCCTTAGAAGCTGAATCTTTCTCTCCTATTAAGTCACGTGAAGATGCAGAATTAAAAAGAATTCGTTTATTCGTCTTATTTTATTTATATAAAAAAATTTTTTATTATATATATTTATTAATTAATATTATAATGTTAGACAATTTAATATTAGCGATGGGGTCTTACTAAGACTTCTTCAGAAAAATATTTATCCACCCTATATCTATAGTATTAATCTATAGTATTATTTATATCTATATACTATAGATATAGAAGATATAGAAAATACTTTAGATTATGGTGTTTATACATCAGCCCAACCAATGACTATTCATGATTCCATAATTGAATCAATTCCATACCGGTTCTTAGAGGAATGTTATGGTAAAACTTCGTTTGAAACGATGTGGTAGAAAGCAACGTGCGACTTGAAGGACACGATCCGTTGTGGATTTGTACATCCACCATTTTTTGTAGGAATGAAGGTGCTCTTAACTCGACATCATTGGTTCTGTTTCACTAGAACCCCTCGTTTTTTGTTGTCTTGGAATGTAAATAGTCCATGATGGAGCTCGAGTAGAAAGTATTAATTTCTTTCTCGGGGCAAGGGTCTAGGGTTAATGCCAATCAATAAAACAATTAAAACAACTTCGTAAATATATCTAATATATCTTAGGTATGGAAATCGAAAGAATCCAATTCGAGCAAGTTTCAAATTAAAAAATTTATTGGAATTGATCAAACTTTTTCGATCCAAAGTGTTTCACGAGGGAATCCATCATCTTGTAGGATTCTTTCATAAAAATCGCAAAAAGGGTATGTTGCTGCCATTTTGAAAGGATTAAAAAGCACCGAAGTAATGTCTAAACCCAATGATTTAAAATAAAACAAAGATAAAGGATCCCAGAACAAGGAAACACCTTTTTAATTGTCTTAATAACTGGATCAGACTGAAGAATCCGATTTTAAACGAGACAAACAAAAAAGGAGGAAAGACCGCTCAATAAATGAAATTGCCGAAAGATTTTCCTTTGAACTGTTTGAAAGTTATCCAACTTGAGTTATGAGAGTACGAATGGTTTCTTTTTTATTTTAAGGAAGAACGAAGAAAAAAAGACTTAGATCTTTAATTGCTTTGATCATTTTATGGATCCAGTTGTCATTTCTTAGATAGAATTCCATACAGAGACAAAACTTCGAATCAATCATTTTTCTCGAGCCGTACGAGGAGAAAGCTTCCTATACGTTTCTAGGGGGGGTGTTGTTCATCTACATCTATCCCAATGAGCCGTCTATCGAATCGTTGCAATTGATGTTCGATCCCGAAGAGAAGGAAAAGATCTTCAGAAAGTGGGTTTTTATGATCCGATAAAGAATCAAACTTATTTAAATGTTCCTGCTATTTTATATTTCCTTGAAAAAGGGGC